ATGCGAATGATGCACAATTACTTTCGTATTGGAGGAGTAGCCGCCGATCTGCCTTATGGGTGGATCGATAAATGTTTAGATTTCTGTGATTATTTTTTACGAGGAGTTGTTGAATATCAACAACTTATTACACAGAACCCCATTTTTTTAGAACGAGTTGAGGGAGTCGGTTTTATTAGCGGAGAAGAAGCAGTAAATTGGGGCTTATCAGGACCGATGTTACGAGCTTCCGGAATACAATGGGATCTTCGTAAAGTGGATCCTTATGAATCTTATAACCAATTCGATTGGAAAATCCAATGGCAAAAAGAAGGGGATTCATTAGCTCGCTATTTAGTACGAATTTGTGAAATGAGGGAATCCATCAAAATTATTCAACAGGCTGTAGAAAAAATTCCTGGAGGACCTTATGAAAATTTAGAAGTCCGACGCTTTAAGAAAGCAAAGAATTCCGAATGGAATGATTTTGAATATCGATTTCTTGGTAAAAAACCTTCCCCAAATTTTGAATTATCAAAGCAAGAGCTTTATGTAAGAGTGGAAGCTCCAAAAGGTGAATTAGGGATTTATCTGGTAGGAGATGATAGTCTTTTCCCCTGGAGATGGAAAATTCGCCCACCCGGTTTTATTAATTTGCAAATTCTTCCTCAGCTAGTTAAAAAAATGAAATTGGCTGATATAATGACGATATTAGGTAGTATAGATATCATTATGGGGGAAGTTGATCGTTGAAATGATAATAGATAGGGTAGAAGTAGAAAGTATCAATTCTTTTTCGAAATCGGAATTATTAAAAGAAGTCTATGGACTGATATGGATTCTACCCATTTTGACCCTCTTACTGGGAATCACAATAGAAGTACTCGTAATTGTGTGGTTAGAAAGAGAAATATCTGCATCAATACAACAACGTATTGGTCCTGAATATGCTGGCCCTTTGGGACTGCTTCAAGCTATAGCCGATGGGACTAAGCTACTTTTTAAAGAGGATATCCTGCCATCCCGCGGAGATATTCCTTTATTTAGCATTGGACCCTCTATAGCAGTCATATCAATTTTATTAAGTTTTTTAGTTATCCCTTTGGGATATCGTTTTGTTTTAGCCGATCTTAGTCTTGGCGTTTTTTTATGGATTGCCATTTCAAGCATTGCTCCTATCGGTCTTCTTATGGCAGGATATAGCTCAAATAATAAATATTCTTTTTCAGGCGGTCTACGAGCTGCTGCTCAATCTATTAGTTATGAAATACCATTAACTTTTTGTGTGCTAGCAATATCTCTACGTGTGATTCGTTAAAACAGGATCTTTTTCCTATAAAATCTGTTTAATATTTATCTTCCTTTTCTTATTCTGTATTCGGATTGGTAAGTTAAAATAGATAGCTATATGAGTGAAACAAAACAGCTTATTAATTTGTAGTAAAAAGAAAAAATCTCATTTCCTACGTACAAGAAAAAAGTTGAAGTAAGTATAAGGAGTGTAAACTCTTTACCCCAAGGTTGAGATTTTTTAATTAGTCATCATATCTTGAAGCGGGCAAGAATAAAGGATTCACAATATGGAATTTGATTACTAGAATATTCCTAGTCATTACTATAACTTATAATCATAAGAAGAATCCTTACAAAAGTTAGTGAGGGGTTAGGAACACTAAAGTACATAAAGGATTAGTAATGAGGAAATCTAAGATATTAGAAATTTTTTCTCATAACTCATAAAAGGACTCATAATATAATAAGGACTTGAAATTGGTGGAAATGATCAAGTAGTACTTTCTTCGGATTCCGATCCAGAGTATGTTCCCATTCACTTGTTAAGGAAATAGCTATCAAGAACGAATTAACCCTTTATTTTTTTTCTTTTTAATCCCCCCGGGAAAAGAAGAATAGGACAAAAGATATGGAATGCAATACAAAAAAAAATTATTAATTCTTTCTTTTCTCTATCCATATTCATACAGAATTCCTCATGAACTAATACCCACCTCTTTCCATTTATGAATTCCTATAAGAAGTGTTTTATCCAAATATTAAGTTATTACTGAATAAAGAAAAATTCTCATTATATTATAAAGGATGAGATCAATTCGGAAGCGCTTCTTCTTATTCTAGCAGACAGAATTCCTTTGGTCTAATTTAGGATTTTCCAATCGATTTTATCTTACCTAATTCTATCTACGCGCCAGGGGATAATATCGAAACGAAAGAATCCTTTCCTTTTTTCTGATCATAGAGAAGCCGTATGAAACTAAGGTTTCATGTACGGTTTTGGAATAGCGGCGGGAACTGTGATGTTATCGTCGACTATGATTATCTAATAGTTCAAGTACAGTTGATATAGTTGAAGCGCAGTCAAAATATGGTTTTTTTGGATGGAATCTTTGGCGTCAGCCTATAGGTTTTCTGGTTTTTCTAATTTCTTCTTTGGCCGAATGTGAAAGATTACCTTTTGATTTACCAGAAGCAGAGGAGGAGTTAGTAGCAGGTTATCAAACCGAATATTCCGGTATCAAATATGGTTTATTTTATCTTGTTTCTTATCTCAATTTATTAGTTTCCTCTTTATTTGTAACAGTTCTCTACTTAGGCGGGTGGAATTTATCTATTCCCTATATATCCTTTTTTGAATTTTTCCAAATGAATAAAGCGGTTGGAATTTTAGAAACGACAATTAGTATCTTTATTACATTAACTAAAGCTTATTTATTTCTCTTCATTTCTATCACAATAAGATGGACTTTACCCAGGATGAGAATGGATCAGTTATTAAATCTTGGATGGAAATTTCTTTTGCCTATTTCCCTGGGAAATCTCTTATTAACAACCTCTTCTCAACTTGTTTCACTATAAATAAGATAATACAATAACAGTAAGAATATTTTCAACACAAAAGTTTTCTCAAACAAGAGAAAGAAACATACCTTTTTCATAGATATTTAGAATATGTTCCCTATGGTAACTGGGTTCATGAACTATGGTCAACAAACAATACGCGCTACAAGGTATATTGGTCAAAGTTTCATAATTACCTTATCCCACACAAATCGTTTACCTATAACGATTCACTATCCTTACGAAAAATCAATTACACCGGAGCGTTTCCGGGGGCGAATCCACTTTGAATTTGATAAGTGTATTGCTTGTGAAGTATGTGTTCGTGTATGCCCAATAGATCTACCCCTTGTAGATTGGAGATTTGAAAAGGATATAAAAAGGAAACAATTGCTTAATTATAGTATTGATTTTGGGGTTTGTATATTTTGTGGTAATTGTGTTGAGTACTGTCCGACAAGCTGTTTATCAATGACTGAAGAATATGAGCTTTCTACTTATGATCGTCATGAATTGAATTACAATCAAATTGCTTTGAGTCGGTTACCAATCTCCATAATGGAAGATTTTACAATTCAAACAATTAGGAACTCAACTCATAAAATAGATGAAGAAAAATCTTCGAATTTAAGAACGATTACTGATTACTAGACTAGGATTTTTTCTTTTATGAAAGAAAAACAAATAAATAACTACCGCTTATTTTATTGCAAATTATTCCTGATTTAAAATCTTTTAAATAAGAGTATATTTTTTTGATGTAATTTCTAACTATACAGCTTACATATAAAAAAATCTATTAATCCTTTTTTCCTTCCTTGAATCTTTTAGTTTTAATCAGTTCATGAAAAATTTTATACTATTAATTTCTTATTATCCATAATGGATTTACCTGGACCAATACATGAGATTCTTGTGCTATTTGGAGAATTTGTTCTTCTACTAGGGGGTCTAGGAGTAGTATTACTTAGCAACCCCATTTATTCCGCCTTTTCGTTGGGATTAGTTCTTGTTTGTATATCCTTATTCTATTTTTTATTGAATTCCTACTTTGTAGCTGTCGCACAACTTCTTATTTATGTGGGAGCCATAAATATCTTAATCATATTTGCTGTAATGTTCGTAAATGGCTCAGAATGGTCTAAAGATAAGAATTATTGGACTATTGGAGATGGGTTCACTTCACTCGTTTGTATAACTATTCTTTTTTCACTAATGACTACTATCCCAGATACATCATGGTATGGAATTCTTTGGACTACAAGATCCAACCAAATAGTAGAACAGGGTCTCATAAATAATGTTCAACAAATTGGGATTCATTTAGCAACCGATTTTTATCTTCCGTTTGAATTCATTTCCATAATTCTTCTGGTTTCTTTAATAGGTGCAATTACTATGGCTCGGCAATAAGAAATACTTAGAAAGAGTAAAAGTTCTTAGAATTGCAAATCTAAAATAAATAACTAAAACTAAAGAATCACAATTTTGATTTAGTAAAACCCATCTACTGCCAACAAACGTCCTCTTTTCTTTTTTGTTGTGTAATTGTTCTATTCTAATTAATTGAATCGGTTCAATTCTTGTTCTCATATTGAAATGAATCGAGATTGATAAGGAGTTAGTTAATGATGTTTGAGCATGTACTTTTTTTGAGTGTCTATTTATTTTCGATCGGTATCTATGGATTGATCACAAGCCGAAACATGGTTAGAGCTCTAATATGTCTTGAACTTATACTGAATTCTATTAATCTAAATCTCGTAACTTTTTCTGATCTATTTGATAGTCGCCAATTAAAAGGAGACATTTTCGCAATTTTTGTTATAGCCCTTGCGGCTGCTGAAGCTGCTATTGGACTATCCATTCTTTCTTCCGTCCATCGTAACAGGAAATCCACTCGTATCAATCAATCTAATTTTTTGAATAATTAGACATAGAATCCTTTAAACAAAAAACAAAAGCGCCCATATCATATAATAAAAATATAGAATATTAAGATGAATAGAAATCAAATACTATTTTATTTATTATTATTATTTTTGAATATCCTTTTTTTGAGTAGGTCATTGCATAGTATTCTTTTTTACTTATTGAATTTTTCTAATTAATTGATATTGCAATATTCAAATTGCAATAATTTATATTGAAAAGTTGAAAAGACGATAGCCAATTTATTGGCTAATTCGAATTCGTATGTACAATTAGTATAATTATGATTGTTGAAGTCTAAAATTCAAGTCTCTTGGCTCTTTTCACGCTTTCTCCCAAACAGATTAAAAAAATGGATTATGTTGAAGTTTGGATAAACCGTTGCTTCGTCTGGTGTCTACAATACATATAACTACTATACTAATTTCATTTTTACCAGATCGAAAAAATTTATGTTGAAAAGAAAAATTTATAGATCCAATGTCACATTCCGTAAAAATTTATGATACATGTATAGGATGTACTCAATGTGTACGAGCCTGTCCAACGGATGTATTAGAAATGATACCCTGGGATGGGTGTAAAGCCAAGCAAATTGCTTCCGCGCCGAGAACCGAAGATTGTGTGGGTTGTAAGAGATGTGAATCCGCCTGTCCAACAGATTTTTTGAGTGTCCGCGTTTATTTAGGGTCTGAAACAACCCGCAGCATGGCTTTATCATATTGATACGTTACAAAAAACTCCACTTGAATCGTCTGATTCCTCTTTACCGAAGAAGCCTGTGCTCGAAATAATCGAGCACAGGCTTTTCTGGTCAAAACGTATCTTGTCTTTATTACTTTATCATGAGTTATTTTCCTTGGTTAACAATACTTGTTGTTTTTCCTATATTTGCAGGTTCATTAATTTTCTTTTTACCTCATAGAGGAAACAAAATCATTAGGTGGTATACTATATCTATTTGTTTATTAGAATTCCTTCTAATGACTTATGCATTCTGTTATCATTTCCAACTGGAAGACTCCTTAATCCAATTAAAAGAGGATTCTAAATGGATAGATGTGTTCGATTTCCACTGGAGATTGGGAATTGATGGACTTTCATTAGGATCTATTTTATTGACAGGATTTATCACTACTTTAGCTACTTTAGCAGCTTGGCCGGTTACTAGGAATTCGCGATTATTCTATTTCCTGATGCTAGCAATGTATAGCGGTCAAATAGGATTATTTTCTTCGCGAGATCTTTTACTTTTTTTTATCATGTGGGAGTTAGAATTAATTCCTGTTTACTTGCTTTTATCCATGTGGGGGGGAAAGAGGCGCCTCTATTCCGCTACAAAGTTTATTTTGTATACTGCAGGCGGTTCCATTTTTTTCTTAATCGGAGTTCTGGGTATAGGCTTATATGGTTCCAACGAACCTGGATTAGATTTGGAAAGATTGATTAATCAATCATACCCTGCAACATTGGAAATACTTTTATATTTTGGCTTCCTTATTGCTTATGCTGTTAAATTGCCGATTATACCCCTACATACGTGGTTACCAGATACTCATGGGGAAGCGCATTACAGTACATGTATGCTTTTAGCGGGAATCTTATTAAAGATGGGAGCATACGGATTGATTCGGATCAACATGGAATTGTTACCTCATGCTCATTATATATTTTCTCCTTGGTTGGTAATAATAGGAGCAATGCAAATAATCTATGCAGCTTCAACCTCTCTTGGTCAACGAAATTTAAAAAAAAGAATAGCCTATTCCTCTGTATCTCACATGGGTTTCATAATTATAGGAATTGGTTCCATAACCAACATTGGACTCAATGGAGCTATGTTACAAATATTATCACATGGATTTATTGGTGCTACACTTTTTTTCTTGGCAGGAACGGCTTGTGATAGAATGCGTCTTGTTTATCTCGAAGAGCTAGGGGGGATAGCTATCCCAATGCCAAAAATTTTTACCATGTTTAGTAGCTTTTCACTGGCTTCTCTTGCTTTACCAGGAATGAGCGGTTTTGTTGCAGAATTAGTAGTATTTTTTGGACTAATTACTAGTCCAAAATTTATGTTAATGCCAAAAACTCTAATTACTTTTGTAATGGCAATTGGAATGATATTAACTCCTATTTATTTATTATCTATGTTACGCCAGATGTTCTACGGATACAAGCTATTTCATGTTCCAAACGCAAATTTCGTGGATTCTGGACCACGAGAACTCTTTCTTTTAATCTGTATCTTTTTACCAGTAATAGGAATTGGCATTTATCCAGATTTTGTTCTCTCGCTATCGGTTGACAGGGTAGAAGCTCTCTTATCCAATTATTATCCTAAATAAAATAGGATTTTTTTTACCAGTCCGCTCTATATTCCATAGTGGAAAATCCTATAATTCAGCAAAAAGTCTAATTAGATCTATCTCGAATTTTTGAGAACCCTTTGAGAAGGCGTTCAAGGGGTTCTCAAATCAAACAAAAAAGGAAAAAATCCTCATTTCATGAGGGTTTTATATTCTAAAATCATTTAGATGGTAATGTAAACGAACCATAACTATGTAAACCTATTCCTAATAGATTGATACCAAAATAGCAGATCCAAATTATAAGAAATCCTATCGAAGCTACAAGTGCGGAATTCGTACCCTTCCAATTTGGATTTGTTCTACTATGTAAATAAATTGCAAATATAGTCCAAGTAATAAATGCCCAAGTTTCCTTAGGATCCCAATTCCAATAGGATCCCCACGCCTCATTAGCCCATACTGCTCCGCAAAGAATACCTATGGTTAAAAAGGTAAACCCTAGGCTAATGACACGATAACTCCAAGAATCCAAACGCTCCGTTAATTGATATTTGTAATAATTTGGAAATGACGGAAAAGAGGTGCTTTTTAAAGCATTTCTTTTTGCATAGAAATATTCAATCTTACTAAAGAAAAATGTTTTATTTAAAACATTTTTTTTCTTTTTAGAATTAGAAAAGAAATAGAAATTTTTTCGAAATCTAATGATTAGAAGAGCGGCGGATAATAAGGACCCGCACAAAAGAGTTGCATAGCTTAATAACATCATACTGACATGCATCATTAACCACTGAGATTGTAGAGCGGGTACTAGTATTGTGGATTGATTCATCTCAGTTAAAAGACCTGAGGTAGCAAAGCCTTGCATTAAAATAGTACTTGGCGTAGTTATTGTGCTTAAATCATTTTTAGAGTTCTGTATCTTAGGAATCATATGAAGAATATACAGAGCCCATGAAAGAAAGATCAATGACTCATATAAATTACTTAATGGAAAATGCCCCGAGGAAACCCAACGAGAAACCTGGAATCCTGTTATAGATAAAAAAGTGGCTCTCATTCCTTTTTCTGACGAATCGCGCAATCCTCGAAGTTCACGAACTAATAAGGTTATCAAATGAATCGTAATCACAATGGAAATGGTTGAGAAAGAGATATGAGTGAGTATATGTTCTAAAGTTGCGAATAGCATAAGGGAAGGTCCCATTACAAAATTGTAAATTTCGAATTGAATCCATTTTCTAATCTATTGTATTCTTTTTATAGAATGCCGCCACTCGGATTCGAACCGAGATGCTTGAGCACTGCTTCCTAAGAGCAGCGTGTCTACCAATTTCACCATGGCGGCTAACTTCAAATAATAGGTAACTTAAAAGAATAATAGTTATTTTCTCGCGAATCGTCGAGATTGGGAAAGTCCATAGAATTTAGGAGGATTAGAATCTTCATTAAAAAAGATTTCGTTTGGCAGTATCCTCGCAATTTTTTTTTTAACAATAAACTTGGGTTTTGCCTGATAGAAACGTAAAAACAATCCTTCAAAGGGTTGGAACTCTTTTTTTTTCTAATTCTAATTAGTTTCTCATTTAAATTAAAAAAATTCTTTCAATGCAACGGACAAAATTCAAAAAGCCTTTTCTATTTATCTATAGAAATTCCCCCATTAAATAGAAACCCTTTTTGGTTTTAGCAAAATTTCTAGAATGAAAGCCTTTATGATCTTATTAATATGATTTATCAACCCTAAACCCATTTATTTGGAAATTTTGGATAAGATAGGTGAAAGTTGTAAGTCTTATTGCAAGAATACTTTACTTTTCATAATAGAACTCTCGTATTTTATTATGAGGATTCTATTATGAAAAGTTCATTGAGAGGAAAAGAATACTTAGCACACAGTATACCAAAAACTTTTGTTCTATATATCAGAGGGGTTTGTTCTAAGAATATTGTACCGAAGAAATGGGTACAAAAAAGTACATTCATTAATTAATCCGAATTATTCATATTAAATAATTGGAATTCTTTTTTGATAGGTCAATTCTGATTATTCAAAAATTGGATTATTTGTCTGTTTGTTGCCCAGAAAAACCCTTTGGTTTTGGCTGTTCGTTGGCGCTGGAAAATGATCTTGATTTTGCTAAAGAATAAAATTGGATTATGGAAAAATAAGTCTTTTTCTTCCAAAGATTTTTACGAATACGCTTTTTTGACATTGAAGTACGCTTTTTTGGAACTGCCATTCAAAAAGGAAATTACTTTTTCTAGTTGTATGTGAAAGACATCTATTGCCACAAATCAACCCTTCTTTCTTCTTTTTCTTAGTATTTATACTTAGATACTGAAAGATACTAAAATTCTGAAGTATTTTTTACTTTAGTTTGTCTAATACAGATAAGACAAGAATTTTTTAGGATGTTTTTCATACATATTTTAGACTTTGTTTTAATAATATAGAAAGAATATATACAAAGGTTTTCCATTTAAATCAATTTATCCATATTTATATATCAAGTATACTCCATATATCTATATATGATACGTAGGCCTATCCCCCATATAAGATTGAGGATAAAAAGAAGAAGGGCAAATTCAAATAGTTAATTAAATAATAGAATTCTAATCAAAACAAAAAAATACGGAGTCTCTTAAACATGACATTCTAAAACTTAAGCAATTATAATCATTAGGATTTCAGTTCTATATGAAGCCGGGAATATCCGAGAATTTCCTATAAACAAAACATAGGTTTTCATTGGAATTCAACCAATCAGTTACGAAACAAGAGAGCTGCTTCATCTTCATTTTAACAAAAGAAATACAAAAATAAATAGAAAAAGGAATAGTTAAAATAAAATGATTCAATCTTTATTTTTGTATTTTAATATTTTAATAAATATCCTTATTTAGGTAATAACTAGGTAACAAAGTTATTTGATTAACTTTTTGGATTTAACCAACTAAACCCATTATTAATTTTTTATTATTTCAATCAGAGAAATTTTGAAGAATTAATAATTCCAGTATTTTTTCTTATTCTTAGTTTTTTATTCTTTCAGAAAGAGATAAGAATTGGTTTGGTGAATCGGAAACAGTTTTATTTTATATAAATATTGAAATAAAAATTTCAAGTAAAAATTTCAATTTCTTTTCTTATGGAACATACATATCAATATGCATGGGTAATCCCTCTTCTCCCACTTCCAGTTATTATGTCAATGGGGTTTGGGCTTTTTTTTATTCCGACACCAACAAAAAATCTTCGTCGCATATGGGCTTTTCCCAGTGTTTTACTCTTAAGTATAGCTATGGTATTCTCAATTCAACTGTCTATTCAACAAATAAAAGGAAGTTCTATCTATCAATATCTATGGTCTTGGACCATAAATAATGATTTTTCCTTAGAATTTGGATACTTGATTGACCCGCTTACTTCTATTATGTTAATACTAATTACTACTGTAGGAATCCTAGTTCTTATTTATAGTGACAGTTATATGTCTCACGATGAAGGGTATTTGAGATTTTTTATTTATATAAGTTTTTTCAATACTTCCATGTTGGGGTTGGTTACTAGTTCGAATTTAATACAAATTTATTTTTTTTGGGAACTTGTGGGAATGTGTTCTTATTTATTGATAGGCTTTTGGTTTACACGGCCAATTGCAGCAAGTGCTTGTCAAAAAGCTTTTGTAACTAATCGTGTAGGTGATTTTGGTCTGTTATTAGGAATTTTAGGTTTTTTTTGGATAACAGGTAGTTTAGAGTTTCGGGATTTGTTCAAAATAGTTAATAACTGGATTCCCAATAATGAGATTAATTCTTTACTTACTACTTTGTGTGCTTTTTTATTATTCCTTGGTGCTATTGCGAAATCCGCACAATTCCCTCTTCACGTATGGTTACCCGATGCTATGGAAGGACCCACTCCCATTTCGGCTCTTATACACGCAGCAACTATGGTAGCTGCGGGCATTTTTCTTATAGCTCGACTTCTTCCTCTTTTCATACCCCTACCCTTGATAATGAGTTTCATTTCTTTAGTAGGTACAATAACACTCTTCTTAGGAGCTACTTTAGCCCTTGCTCAGAGAGATATTAAAAGAAGCTTAGCCTATTCTACAATGTCTCAATTGGGTTATATGATGTTAGCTCTAGGTATAGGTTCTTATCAAGCTGCTTTATTCCATTTGATCACTCATGCTTATTCAAAAGCTTTATTGTTCTTGGGATCCGGGTCCATTATTCATTCAATGGAACCTCTTGTCGGGTATTCACCAGATAAAAGTCAGAATATGGTTCTTATGGGTGGTTTAAGAAAATATATTCCAATTACAAAAACGACTTTTTTATTGGGTACACTATCTCTTTGTGGTATTCCACCTCTTGCTTGCTTCTGGTCCAAAGACGAAATCCTTAGTAATAGTTGGTTGTATTCACCCTTTTTTGGAATAATAGCCTCCTTTACTGCAGGATTAACCGCGTTTTATATGTTTCGGATATATTTACTTACATTTGACGGGTATTTGCGCGTTCATTTTCAAAATTACAGTAGCACTAAAGAAGGTTCGCTGTATTCAATATCCTTGTGGGGAAAAAGGATACCAAAAGGAGTTAATAGTGATTTCGTTTTATCAACAAGAAAGGGTAGAGTCTCTTTTTTTTCACAAAATATATCAAAAATTCATGGTAATACAAGAAATCGGATAGGATCCTTTAGTACTTCCTTTGGGACTAAAAACACTTTTTCCTATCCTCATGAAACGGGAAATACTATGTTATTCCCTCTTCTTATATTACTACTTTTTACTTTGTTCATTGGATTCATAGGAATCCCTTTTGATAGTGGAATAATGGATAATGGAATAGCAGAGTTACCCATATTATCAAAGTGGTTAACTCCCTCAGTAAACCTTATCCAGGAAAGTTCTAATTCTTTCATAAATTCATATGAATTTATCGCTAATGCAATTTCTTCTGTAAGTCTAGCTATGTTTGGCCTATTCATAGCATATATCTTCTATGGATCCCCTTATTCTTTTTTTCAAAATCTACATTTAATAAATTTCTTTGGAAAAGGGAGTCCGAAAAAGTCCTTTTTCAATCAAGTAAAAAAAAAGATATACAGTTGGTCATATAATCGTGGTTATATAGATATTTTCTATAATAAAGTCTTTACCCTGGGTATAAGAGGATTAACCGAATTAGCCCTGTTTTTCGATAAGGGTGTCATTGATGGAATTACCAATGGAGTGGGTCTTGCTAGTTTTTGTATAGGAGAAGAAATTAAATATATCGGGGGGGGGCGAATCTCATCTTATTTATTCTTTTTTTTATGTTATGTATCCGTGTTTTTATTCTTTTTTATTTCTTAACTTAAGGAATTTTTTGGTCTCTTGCCTAAGGAACCCGGGTATTCCCCTT